CTAGACAATAAAATATGTTGACGTGAGGAGGAACATATTTACTAGTTATATCATCGGCAATTGCCTGAATCTCAAGACGTTCTTCGAACCAATCATAGATTTTATTGAGATAGGTGGGACCCCCCCGGAGAACCGTATATGAAAATTTCATCTCGTACGGCTCAAACAGAAACACCCAAATACTAGTTCTAACGGATGTGTGTAATATAAAGTTTGAAATTTATTAATTCTATGATTTATGATTCAATTTTTTTTTGAAGATACTAAAGAATAAAAATCCGAAAGCTCTTCTTTGTGGTTATAATGCCAAAAAATCAAGTCGGCTCATTCGTCTATATATTGATCGTTATAGGCCTCTTGAATCTTCTATTTACCTATTTTCTTTGGTGTTATTTATGTGTAATGCGGCTTTACTGCTCTTTATTATTGATAGGAATTCTCTTGTTAAGACCCTATGAATTGATTAAAACCTCAGATTCATACTAAAACCACGATGATTCAATAAAACCCTTTCAAACTAAGTCTAAGTCCCAAAATTCCCTGAGTAAGAACCATTGGATCATCACTTATTCAATGAATAGATATAATGACTAAAAATCCAAACCAAAGAAACCTTTGTTTTGTCCTTTGATCAAAATAAGCATAAACGAAAGTTTGAAAGAATCAAAATATTTCTATTTATAACTTCTAACTCTTTGAAAAATTTTGTCCTTTGATCAAAATAAGCATAAACGAAAGTTTGAAAGAATCAAAATATTTCTATTTATAACTTCTAACTCTTTGAAAAAATTTTTTGAAGTCCGGACACGAGGTCTGACTATTAAGTATGAATCATAGTTCTAATAGTAATCTATTTCATATATTCCGTGCTCCAGATACTAGAATGAATATCCGACGAAGTAAAACCATCTCTATCAAGATGACAGACCCATTCTCTGTACTATCCATAGGATCATTTATACCAAGTCACACACTCATATTCCGGAAATACAGAAACAAAGAAATTCCACGGTCAAACTACCAAAATAGAATGGGATAAAAATCAGAAACCTAAATGCTTCACTTTGTATTGAAAAAGCCAGTTAATGGTTCTTGTGAATCTAATTCATTGAAATTCCATCCAGTAAAATGGAAGAATTATAAATCTCCAAAATAATAGATAGGAATATCGCGAATAGAGCCATTGCGAGACCCATCAAAGGAGTAGTTCCCCACCCAGGAGCTACTTTACCATATTCTGAATTCAATGGTTTCAATAAACTCCCCGCATTAGTTCGTTTTGGGCGGCCAGATCTAGAACTACCTTCAACGGTTTGTGTAGCCATAATATTTTATATTCAGTAAGATCAGTTGACTTTGTATACCATTCCGTTGTAAATAAATGATCTTATCATAGATCCATTGTGGTCTTAAAACTTTATAATGTCTTAAAACTATATAATCATGGAAACAGCAACCCTAGTTGCCATCTTTTTATCTGGTTTACTTGTAAGTTTTACTGGGTACGCCTTATATACTGCTTTTGGGCAACCCTCTCAACAACTAAGAGATCCATTCGAGGAACACGGGGACTAGTTGAAGTACGGATCCTCCCAATATTGGGAGGATCCGTACTTCAATTGAGATAATGACAAATCATTTCACCTTTTTAGTTGGAACTTTAGGCGGTTCTCGAAAAAAGATAGCGAAAAAAATTATTCCTAGAGTTGAGACTAAAAGGAATGTATAAACCAATGCTTCCATAGATTCGATCGTGGTTTACAATTATAGCTTCCATACCTGTTTATTTGGGATCGTCTCCCGGATAAATAAAGAACAAGAGTCAAAGAAAAGGCAGTGATTCAAATCAAGATTTATCTGGTACCCCATCTAAAAATCACAAAAAGAAAATAAAAACGAAAAGTAACAAGTAAAAAGCATATTGTATCAGACTACTTGTCTTCTTGTAGTTGGATCTCCAAGTTTTTGGAATGCTCCAAATTCCACTTGAGCATCTAAATCTGGATCAATACCAGCAAAAACATCTCGAAACAAGGTTCTAGCACCATGCCAAATGTGTCCGAAGAAGAAGAGCAAAGCAAACGAAGCATGTCCAAAAGTAAACCAACCTCGTGGACTGCTACGAAAAACACCATCGGATTTCAAAGTAGCACGATCTAATTCAAAAATCTCACCCAATTGAGCACGTCTAGCATATTTTTTCACAGTAGCGGGATCGCTATAACTGACTCCGTTGAGTTCGCCGCCATAGAACTCGACAGTTACACCTACTTGTTCGACACTATATTTAGATTCCGCCCTTCTAAAAGGAACATCGGCTCTAACAATTCCGTCTCCGTCTACCAAAACAACCGGAAATGTTTCAAAAAAAGTAGGCATACGACGTACAAAAAGTTCGCGCCCCTCTTTATCTCTAAAGATAGGATGTCCTAACCACCCAACAGCTATTCCATCCCCGTTGTCCATTGAGCCCGCTCTGAATAACCCCCCCTTTGCCGGATTATTGCCGATGTAATCATAAAAAGCTAGTTTTTCGGGAATTTTAGACCAAGCTTCAGATAAACTTTGATTTTCAGCCAACCCAGCACCAATTCTTCGATATATTTCTTGTTGGAAGTATCCTTGATCCCATTGATAACGAGTGGGACCAAATAATTCAATCGGGGTAGTTGCTGAACCATACCACATAGTTCCAGCAACTACAAAAGCGGCAAAAAAGACAGCAGCAATACTACTGGAAAGGACGGTTTCAATATTTCCCATACGTAATCCTTTGTATAGGCGTTGAGGTGGACGTACACTAAGATGGAATAGACCCGCCAATATGCCCAAGGTCCCTGCTGCAATATGATGAGAGGCTATTCCTCCCGGAACAAAAGGATCAAAACCCTCCACACCCCACGCTGGATTTACGGATTGTACCCTTCCAGTTAGTCCATAAGGATCGGACACCCATATTCCAGGACCATACAATCCTGTTACATGAAATGCACCAAAACCAAAGCAAGCCACCCCTGATAGAAATAAATGAATTCCAAAGATCTTAGGCAAATCCAAAGAGGGTTTTCCTGTACGTTCATCAGTAAATATTTCTAGATCCCAATACACCCAATGCCAGATAGCTGCCAAAAAGCACAAGCCCGAAAACACAATATGTGCCCCGGCCACACCTTCGTAACTCCAAATACCCGGATTCGTTACAGTACCCCCTGTGATACTCCAACCGCCCCATGAATTGGTTATTCCTAAACGAGTCATGAAGGGTATAACGAACATACCCTGTCTCCACATTGGATCAAGAACAGGATCAGAAGGATCAAAAACTGCTAATTCGTATAGAGCCATCGAACCGGCCCAACCAGCAACCAGAGCTGTATGCATTATATGGACAGAAATCAAACGACCGGGATCATTCAATACGACGGTATGAACACGATACCAAGGCAAACCCATGGAAATACCCCTTTATCAATGAAAAATAGACACAATGTAACTTTATTGCATTGGAAAAAACTATGCTGTGGACCCTCTTTTTAGTGGATTCTCTTGGGGAAAGAATTAATATTTGTTTGATTTGTTTGATTCTTTTCAATTACTTTTAGTAATAATGAAACTATTTTGTTCGTAGGAACAAAAAGAAGCAGATCTATTCTACACCCGATAAGTACCAATACGCAATGGTAGGGGAGTTGATACCATTTTATATGAGTGAATGCATATATATATTTGTTCATCATTCAAAGGACTTATTTGTAATAATTTTCCTTTATTCATTTTGTCTTCTTTATCTTTTTTTATGAACTTAGTCAATCTATGGTTATGGATAAAATATGATAAAGGCCAATATTAGTAGGACACTAAATCCATTGTTACGCTTTCACATCAAAGTGAGATATAGTACTTAATTTTTCTTTTATTTAATGCCTATTGGTGTTCCAAGAGTACCTTTTCGAAGTCCTGGAGAGGAAGATGCATTGTGGATTGACGTATAGTGCGACTTGTCAGATATATTGGGTCATATGGTATTTCCCCATTCTCTTCCCCGATCGAGATATCCTCCCCTTCGCCCAAGAAAGATTGATTGAATTATCAAAAATTTGGAGCGTGAAGTTCAATTAGATCCATTTTTTCGGGAGGGTATACAGATTAATATTATCAATTAGAATAATTTATGGTTATCTTGGTTAGGCCAATAAAATGAAGTATCCAGGCTCCGTTTAGAAAAAAACCGGTAATAAATCTATTTATGATTACTATTTCATCTATTTATGATTACTATTTCTATCATAGTCTATTTCTTTATATATTTATAATAGAAGTGATCTCAAACTGTTAATCAATCGAGTAATATGATGAATGCATTGAATATCTGTTGTAAGACATGAAATAAAGTGTAAAAAGGAAGTCGTAGCAAAAGGACGTGGTATTGGGGCATTTGTCATATATGTGCAAATCCAAATCGGGCGGATCTTTACTCGGAGTAGAGCATAAACCTAAAAAAATTGAAGAAGCCCATTCAGGAACAAGAAAATTACATCGCGATTGAGATTGTATCTCGATGAAACAATACATCAATGAAAAGTTAGTTAGATAAATTTAGTAATTTTTTTTATAGATAAACAAAACAGGCCAAAACCCATCTTTTTTGAAAAATGAAAGAAAAGCCCCTTTTTATAAGTTAAAAGCCTGGTATGAAAAAAAAAAAAAAAAAGAAAGCGCTAGAATCTACATCTACACATTGATTCTTTTTTTTTTTTTTTCGTTATTTTTGTTGAACCGTATGCATCAAAAGGTGCATGTACGGTTTCTAAGGGATACAACTTTATCCCAATCAACCGACTTTATCGAGAAAGATTACTTTTTTTAGGCCAAGGGGTTGATAGCGAGATCTCGAATCAACTTATTGGTCTTATGGTATATCTCAGTATAGAGGATGATACCAAAGATCTATATTTGTTTATAAATTCTCCTGGCGGATGGGTAATACCCGGAGTAGCTATTTATGATACTATGCAATTTGTGCGACCAGATATACAGACAATATGCATGGGATTAGCCGCTTCAATGGGATCTTTTATTCTGGTCGGAGGAGAAATTACCAAACGTCTAGCATTCCCTCACGCTTGGCGCCAATGAGTTTTTTATTTGATTTGAGAGAAAAAAGAAGACTATGCCTTCGCGCTATATGAAATATGAATATTAAGTAATAATAGCATGGCACTTCGAATTCGATATGATAAAATTTTTTAACCCTTAAATTATGTATCGAAAGAGTAGTATGAGATAAAAGGTATTTCCGATTTTATCTAATCTATCGGGAGGCCTATTTCAGCGTCACAAACTTTTTTGTTTTCACGCCGGGAGGCTCTTAACACTATTTAGGTTATGAAAGAATATGAAAATAAAAAAAATCTTGTTTTTTTATTTGAAAAAAAAAAAAAAGAAACTTTGGGATTGCTAAATAACAGACGAAATAAATATATAAAGCAACGGAGCCATCATAGTATTTTTGAACTACTCCAAAAACAAAAAGAAGGGTGGTTATTGGATCATTTACCAACCCGAGTCTGATAGACCCTATATTTAATTTATTTGATATTTAAGTAAGGTAAAAACGAATTCCATTATAGAGCCGTATGCAATGCGTAAAAGATGCCTGTACGGTTGTTCAATTATATATTTTATTATTCTTTATCTCTTCACCTTATCATCATGCGAGATAGAATAAACATTTATTATGTTATATCATCAGGGTAATGATCCATCAACCTGCTAGTTCTTTTTATGAGGCACAGACGGGAGAATTTATCTTGGAAGCGGAAGAACTTTTGAAGCTGCGCGAAACCGTCACAAGGGTTTATGTACAAAGGACAGGCAAACCCTTATGGGTTGTATCCGAAGATATGGAAAGAGATGTTTTTATGTCAGCAACAGAAGCCCAAGCTCATGGAATTGTTGATCTTGTAGCGACTGAATAAAAAATAACAAAAATTTCAGACGAATTGGTGATTTGAGATTTTATCTTCTTACCGGATTTAATATTCTATTCATTAATCTTTTAATATTCTATTCATTAATCTATTAATATAGAAATAAAAGAATTCATAATCATCCGGTTAAGATCGATCTAAACCAGCCCATTATGTATATGATTCAATATGCCAACTATTAAACAACTTATTAGAAACACAAGACAGCCAATCAGAAATGTCACGAAATCCCCCGCTCTTGGGGGATGTCCTCAGCGACGAGGAACATGTACTAGGGTGTATGTGCGACTCGTTCAGATCATGGGCTAGGACAAAAGAAAGAAAACAATTGATCCAGTATCAACGATCAGTACCAGTGAATAGACTAGAATGGAAGAACTCCATTCAATATCTAAAAATCAAAAAGATCTATCCTTCTATTGTGGTATCAAATGTATGGTTTCCGTTGGTGCAAATCCAATCAACTCCGTTTTAAATTTAAGATGAGAAAGAATTCTCCATTGATAGCAAATGATATCCATTAAGCAGGGGAAATACTATTTTAAAAAGCAGAAAAATTATGCCTTACTCTTGCAAGAACGGACTAACAGGGTCAGCTACTCAGCTAATCTTCATAATTAAATACCGTTACTGTATAAGTAGATCTCATTGTGAAAGACCTCGTACTGGATAATTATGGGTAGAGCCAAAGAGTGTGAACTGTACAAGTTAACAATAACATTGATTAAATGAAAGAAGGGCTCCGGTGTATAGAGAGGACCTCACCGTTTAAGAAGTAACCATAGAAACGATGGAACCCACTATATCCATTTATATTTACTACTTTATATGTGTTTTTGATACCTAATATCAATACAATTTTTTTCTAGGCATTTCACCTAGAAAAAAAAAAAAAAAAAAATCGTGGTCGGGAAGGTTATAGTAGCAAAAGCCATTGGAATTCAAATTTTATACATTGGAAGAATCCGTTTTGTTATTAATAGACTAGGGGAAGGGAATAACTGAAAGAAAGGAAATCGATTAGTTATTCATCAAAGTTTCATTTATTCAATGACCAGAATTAAACGAGGGTATATAGCTCGAAGACGTAGAACAAAAATTCGTTTATTTGCATCAACCTTTCGAGGGGCTCATTCAAGACTTACTCGTACTATTACTCAACAGAAAATAAGAGCTTTGGTTTCGGCTCATCGGGATAGAGGTAGACAAAAGAGAGATTTTCGTCGGTTGTGGATCACTCGGATAAATGCAGTAATTCGCGAGAATAAAGTATACTTTAGTTATAGTAAATTTATACACAATCTGTACAAGAGACAGTTACTTCTTAATCGTAAAATACTTGCACAAATAGCTATATTAAATAAGAGTTGTCTTTATATGATTTCCAATGAGATCATAAAATAAAGAGATTGGAAGGAATCCGTTGGAATAGTTTAAATGGAGTTCCCTGGAGAATGAACTCTGGGAAGGTAGAGTAGAAATTAGTATGATAAAATATGATAAAGTCATCAAAATGAAGAAAGACATTAAATAAAAAAAAAAATTATTCCTCTTCTCCCATTTTTTTTCTTACGACAGGACATTTCGATTTTACGATTTTTCGAACAAAAAAAAACGTCAATCCGCATTTGAGTTTGGATTGGAATTTTTTTTGGATTCAATTCAATTGAAGAGTCAACCTATTTTTTTTCTGGTTCTAAGACCAGCAGCTCTAGCGGTTGACTCGCTTCTTTCAAATTGTTTCTCATTATTAAGAAAAGGTAACGGAGATAAAATACGAGCTTGTTTTATAGCAATAGTAATTAATCGTTGTTGTTTTAAGGTCAATCTATTCACCCGTCTAGATAATATTTTTCCTTGTTCGCTAATAAATCGACTAATTAAACTCATGTTTCTATAATCAATTCGATCCCCCGATTGGATCGGAGGCAAACGCCTACGAAAAGATCGCTTAGATTTAAGAAAGATTCGCTTGGATTTATCCATGGTTTGTTTATTCCTTATCCTGAAAATCCCAATCCTATTTCTTAATTCTACATCATCTTTGATCCGATCGAAATAGGATTTGGTTTGTTTATATTTATTTGTTTCTATTTAAATTTATATTTAAATAATATATAATATATATTTATTAAAAATAATATATATTTATTAAATAAATTATATATATATTTAATATTTAAAAATATATATATATTTAATATTTAAAAATTTAAAAATAAATTATATATATATTTATATTTAAAAATATTTTAAATAAATTATATTAAATAAATTATATATATATTGTTATATATAATATGTAATTTTTCATCTTCCTTGGAAGACTGACACACGAGCGATCGGTTCGATCTATTTCTTTATCTCCCCATGAATCGTATGTTTGTAACAACAGGGACAGAATTTTCTCAATTCCAATCGACTAGGCGTATTGTGTCGATTCTTTTGAGTAATATATCTGGAAATGCCCATTGATTCCTTATTAACACGATTTCGAACACAACTGGTACATTCCAAAATAACCGTTACTCGGACATCTTTACCCTTAGCCATGAACCTCCTTTGGTTTTTGATTCACTCAATTCTTTAATTTTCCGACCCGAAGCAAGGAAGAAGAAAGGACACAAAAATAGAAGCAGGTAACTCGAAATCAAATTATGAAAGAAATATTTTGTTGCAATCAATATAGTATGCAATCAATATAGTAATAAATAATAAGTAATATAATGATTTCTAACTATATTTCTAATTTTAAATTGCCGTACAGTATTTCATTTTCAGTTAAGTATCTTGTATGATATTGTTGCCCCAACCACCGCATTTCCATTCTATTATTAATTTAATTTGAGCCTGAGCCCGAGTTCATAGTTTCACTGAGGGTGAAACCACTTTTTCTTTGTTTTTTTTTTTTTTTAGAAAGAATAAGTAAAATAAGAAAAAAAAGAAAAAACAAAGAAAAAAAGAAGGGAGGGGTAGGGATTAGTTACAGATATTTGATTGTATCTCTAATCTTCTTCCCCCTTCCCATATCAATAGCTAGAATGAAAAAAAGGGGAATATCAACGCATCCGGAAAAAAACGATTGATCTCTATCAATAAACCTGCTAAAGACCCGAACCATAGAGTACTTACTACCGGTGCCACGGAGAGATATGTTTTTAGATCTCGCATTTTTAAAACTCCTCTTTCTGTATTCGTTATTGTAATTTTATTGTAATTTGTAATACATAATGGTAATACATATATGACCGGATGTGTATATGTAGTTAATGACTTACCACTTGTACGCGGAGTTCCTAATTCAAATTGAAATGTACAAAATAGATATTTATTAAAAGAAAAAAATACGTCCATTTCCGCCTTAAATTCCTAAAAAATATTAATTTTTTGTGGTAGATTTCATATTTATTTCATACTTTATATAAGTCTTTTAGCATATTATATGTTTGTTATATGATATATGAGACCAAAAGGAAGAAGAAAGAAATGATAAGATAGTTTGTGTATATCAATGTAGGAAATAAAGATGTGGAAAACAAGACAGGGATTCTCTACAATGACACTGTAGACCAATTGAAAGGGATGTAGCGCAGTTTGGTAGCGCGTTTGTTTTGGGTACAAAATGTCACGGGTTCAAATCCTGTCATCCCTACCTATTACTTATCTTCTGAGCAGTAACGAGGGATCAATTGAGATCAATTAATAAAATTGTACATACATAATTAAATAAATATTTAATTTTTATTTTTTATAGTATATATATGCAAGATAAATTGGGGTTACAAAATATTTTTTGTGATAATAAAGCGCTCTTAGTTCAGTTCGGTAGAACGTGGGTCTCCAAAACCCGATGTCGTAGGTTCAAATCCTACAGGGCGTGATTCTGTGTTCTTGTTAATCGCGGGAGGTCAAATTTAGGTTGCTGCTCAATTATTTTAGTGTAATTTTGACCTCCCGCGGATTAAAGGAAGTAGGAGGTCAATAAAAAACGAGATGTTAATTAATCAAAG